TAAGCATTGTTTTATTGTTTTAAGTCGGTGTTTTTATTGGTTTGGAGGGGTTTGATTTTTGTTCCGCCGGGGAAAGTTGTAAAAATAATAGAAGTAGGTAATAAAAATAATAAAAATAATAAAAATAATAAAAATAATAAAAATAATAAAAATAATAAAAATAATAAAAATAATAAAAATAATAAAAATATGTTGTGGTTGTTGGTTAAAGTTGCGGGAATGTAGGTTGGTGGTTTTAAATATTTTTTATGTCCGGCATGCATTCATTAAATAGTCTTAGTCTTAGTTTAAAGGGTGTGGGCGATTTCATCCCATTTCAAGCTGTATGACATTTTATGTGAGGGTTACATTTTCTATATGCCCGTTTGAAGGGGTTATTCTTGATTGGGCTTGAATGCCATGTGTCCGTGGTGGTTGAAGGCATTGGTATTGCACAATGTGTGTCAGATTATTACTTTTTTGGCCTCGGGCATAACTCTTTTAGCAGTTGGGCGATTTGGTTGGAGTTTACAAGGAATATGGTAGTTGTGCGGTCTCCTGTACCCCTAGCATAACCAAATGTTATCCAAAGTGCATCAGTGCAAAAATGATTCCCCGGACACTTACACCGTATCATTAATTAGTTCCGAACAGCCTAAAGCCGTCCGAGGACCATCGGGCTCACGTAAACCAACAAAGGGCTTTCGATGGGGCGTCCCCGCAGGGCCCGTTGAAGAAACCCCCCAAATAAAAGGAACCAGCTGCCTACAGAAGCTGTCGGTGACTCGATCAAGAATAGAATATACTCAAATAGCTTGAGTACCTCATCAAAGGGCAAGTTCTGAGGATTAATCGGGTTATGGCCCTGATGTAGGAACCAGTGGCACAAAAGAGCAAGTTGTGTGAGGGGTGTAGGGGGAAAGAATGATCCTGAAGCTGGTCGTGATAGGTACTTCTAGCGCCGGGTTGCTGATCTCTCGTGAGGTGAACGATCAATAAATAACCGGGTCCGAAGGTACCGGTCCGTCGAGAATTGGAGGCGAGTTTAGTCTAAAAGCATGGAGGGCTGCCCTTGACCCTATTGACCGTATGTTGGTGGGAATATTCGTATCCTGTGCTGTTAAGGGTAAAATTAAGGTCGGGGGATCCTTAGTACGATGAGTGTGCCCGTCTGTCCGTAGACCATTAATTCAGTGGTTCCTGAAAGTGTAATGTGCTGGGACTAAGTTTTGAGCTCTAACATATTATGTATTAGACCATGCATTAAATGGGACAATACATTAACTGTAATGTGGTAGGGCATAGCTATTATGTTCCTGATAACATAGGANGGGNNNNTTTTNGGGGGGGNANGGGGGGGGGTATGCGCGAAAAAAAAAAAAAGAAGGGGAGGACAGAGGCTGGGAAAATTGAGGTTAAAAAAGGCAAAAAAAAGGAAAAAAATTAAAGTAAAATGAGTGTTGTAGTTCTTGTAGTTGAATTGAACAACGGTGGCTTTTCAAGTCGCAGGTCTTGGAGAAATGCCAAGTGAGAATAAATGACTTATTTTATGCTTTTTTTGGGGGTGTGTTTTGTTTTGGGGGGGTTGGCGGTTGCGTCTAATCCGTCTCCGTATTATGGGGTGGTTGGTTTAGTTTTGGCGTCTGTTGTGGGGTGTGGATGGTTGTTGAGTTTAGGGTTGTCTTTTGTGTCATTGGTGTTGTTTATGGTGTATTTAGGCGGGATGTTGGTGGTTTTTTTGTACTCTGTGTCTTTAGCCGCTGACCCATACCCTGAGGGGTGGGGGGATTGGCGAGTTATGGGGTATGTTGTGGGTTTAGTTGTGGTGCTTGTTGTTGGGATGTCTGTTGGGGGGTTTGTAGAGTGTTTGAAGTTTGGGGTAGTTACTGTTGATAGTGCGGGTGTTTTGTCTGTTCGATTAGATTTTAGTGGGGTGGCGATGATGTACTCATGGGGTGTTGGTGTATTTTTGATTGCCGGGTGGGGCTTGTTGTTGACTTTATTTACGGTGTTGGAGCTTGTGCGTGGGCTGGCTCGAGGGACGATTCGGGCGGTTTAGGGGGGGGGGGGTTTTCAGAGAATAGTTTAATGTAAAATGCCAGCTTTGGGAGTTGGAGATGAAGGTTCAAGTCCTTTTTTTCTGAGGGGTTACTCTAAGAAGGGTTATAGTCTTCAGTTTTTGGTTTACAAGACCAATGTTTTTAATAAACTATTAGAGTATGATTTAGTGGTTTAGTATTTTGTTTTCTAGGGCGCCGATGGTAGGGAAGAGGATTAGGAGGATGGTGAAGTAGGTGAGGGATGCTATTTGGCCAATTAAAATGAATGGGTGTTCTACTGGTTGGCTGCCAATTCATGTTAGGACGAATAGGTTGGCGACTAGGGTTCAGAATAGTAGTTGGGAGAAGGGTCGGAAGGTCATTGCACGTTGTTTGGATTTGTGAAGGAGGGGCGATAGGAGTAGTACTAATACTGAGGCGGCCAGGGCTAGGACTCCTCCTAGTTTGTTTGGGATTGATCGTAGAATGGCGTATGCAAATAGGAAGTACCACTCTGGTTTGATGTGTGGTGGTGTAACTAGGGGGTTTGCTGGGGTGAAGTTTTCTGGGTCCCCTAGCAGGTTGGGTGAGAATAGTGCTAGGGTTGTAAGTGGGATAAGTATGAGAGCAAATCCTAGCGCGTCTTTTATGGAGTAGTAGGGGTGGAATGGGATTTTGTCACAATTTGATGAGATTCCTAATGGGTTATTTGACCCAGTTTCGTGTAGGAAGGTAAGGTGGATTATGGTTAGTCCGGCAATTACAAATGGAAGAAGGAAGTGTAGGGCGAAAAATCGGGTCAGTGTCGGGTTGTCTACGGAGAAGCCCCCTCATGCTCATTCTACTAGGGTTTGTCCGATGTAGGGGACGGCTGAGAATAGGTTTGTGATAACTGTAGCACCTCAGAATGATATTTGTCCTCAGGGCAGGACGTATCCTACGAAGGCGGTTGCTATGAGGGTGAGTAGTAGGATAATTCCTGTGTTTCAGGTTTCTTTATATAAGTAGGATCCATAGTAGAACCCTCGGCCGATATGGAGGTAGATGCAGATGAAGAAGAAGGAGGCTCCGTTAGCGTGCAAGTTTCGAAGTAGTCAGCCGTATTGGACATTGCGGCATGTGTGGGCGANGGATGAGAAGGCGATGGTTGTGTCTGCAGTATAGTGCATGGCTAGTAGGAGGCCTGTCAGGATTTGTGTGATCAGGCAGATTCCTAGTAGGGAGCCGAAGTTTCATCATGCTGAAATATTTGGTGGGGTTGGGAGGTCGATTAGGGAGTTGTTGATTATTTTTAGTAAGGGGTGGTGTTTTCGGGGGTTTGGGGCCATTTGGTTTATGCTAGTTTAGGTAAAATAGGAGGATGAGGATGGATAGGGCGAATGACTCTAGGTAGGCTTTGATTAATCCTGTGTGAGCATTAGTGTAGGTTTTAGTTATTATGAGTTGTAGATTGGCGAGGCCTTCTGGGCCTGTTTTTTTGTACCAGGAGAGGTCGATTAGTTGGGTTGCGATTTTTTGTCCACTGTTTAGTAGTTTTTCTGTGGTTAGGCGATGTGTTAGTGGGTTGAAGTAGCCTAGTGAGGAGGAGAAGTTTTGGTAGGCGTTTTGTTTTGGTTGGGTTAGTGTTTGTGTTAGGTTTATGAGCTCTAGTGCTAGAATGATGCCTAGGGCTGTGATGGTGAGGGCTGCAGTTTTTGTGATTGTTGGCATGGTTATTGGTGGTGTTTTAGTTGGAATAATGTATGAGGTAATTAGTAGTCCTGCTAGAATGCTGCCTAGGGCAAGTCGAGTGATGGGGTTAATAATTGTGGGGTTGTTTTCATTTATGGGTGTAATTACAATTGTTCGGGTGTATCCTGTTTGTACTATTAGGGTTATGCGAAGGGTATAAGTTGCGGTGAAAGTTGTGGCTAGTAGGGTTAGTATTAGGGCCCAGGTGTTCAGGTGTGAGGTGTTTAGGCTTTCGATAATGAGGTCTTTTGAGTAGAATCCTGCTAGGAAGGGTGTGCCTATTAGGGCTATGTTGCCGATAGTGAGGCAGGATGTGGTTACTGGTAGGAGTTTTTGTAGGCCGCCTATTTTTCGAATGTCTTGCTCGCCATTTAGGTTGTGGATGATTGACCCTGAGCAGAGGAATAACATGGCTTTAAAGAAAGCGTGAGTTGAGATGTGGAGGAAGGCTAGTTGAGGGAGGTTGAGTCCGATAGTTACTATTATTAATCCTAGTTGGCTTGAGGTAGAAAAGGCAATGATTTTTTTAATGTCGTTTTGCGTTAGGGCGCATGTAGCGGCGAATAGTGTGGATAGTGCGCCTAGGCATAGGCACAGGGTGAGGGCTGCTTGGTTATTGGTGAATAGTGGGTGGGTGCGAATTAACAGGAAGATTCCTGCCACTACCATGGTGCTGGAGTGTAGCAGGGCGGAAACGGGGGTTGGACCCTCTATGGCAGCAGGTAACCATGGGTGTAGTCCAAATTGGGCTGATTTTCCTGTGGCGGCTAGGATTAGCCCAAGTAGTGGTAGGATTGGTGTGGGTGTTTGAGAGAAGTTCTGTTGGATTTCTCAAGTGTTTGTGGTTGAGGCAAGTCACATTATGCTTAGGATGAGGCCAATATCGCCGATTCGGTTGTATAATACGGCTTGTAGGGCAGCTGTGTTGGCTTCTGCCCGGCCCTGTCATCATCCAATGAGCAGGAATGATATAATACCTACTCCTTCTCATCCGATGAATAGTAGGAATATGTTGTTGGCAATGGTTAGCATTAGTATAGCGATTAGGAATATTAGCAGGTAGGAGAAGAATTTATCAATGTATGGTTCTGAGGCTATGTATCATGTTGCAAATTGAAGGATAGACCAAGTTACGAAGAGAGCAATTGGGAAGAATATTATGGAGTATTGGTCTATTTTGAAGCTTAAGGGGATTTTGAAGTTTATTATGATTTTTCATTCTCAGTGGGTGGTGATGCATTCTGTGTTTAAGTATATGAATATTATTATTGGCAGTAGGCTTACTATGAAGGCTGTTTTGGTGGTGTGTATGATTATGTTGGGGGTTGGTTTGAGTTTTTCTGATAGTAGGGGGAGTAGCAGGGGCGTGGTGAGTGTGAGTAGTGTAATTAGTGTGAGGGTGTTGAGTATTGGTTCCACTACTTTTACTTGGATTTGCACCAAGGTTTATGGCTCCTAAGACCAGTGGATTACTACTATCCTTTAAAAGTAAGGGGACTGAGGTTTTAAACTCAGGGGCGAGAATTAGCAGTTCTTGTTGGATTAGTCCTCCCCTCGGCAGGTAAGAAGGGTTTAACTTCTATTTTTAGGATCACAGTCTAATGTTTTTGGTTAAAACTATACTTGCCTGATTAGTTCTTGAGATTAATTCTGGTTTTAGGATGAGGAGCAGTATAGGGGTGATGTGGAGGATTATTAGTAGATGTTCTCGTGTGTTAGAGTTTTGGATGGAGGTGAGATGGGTTGGTAGAGTGCCTCGTTGGGTTATGAGTAGTATGGATAGAGTGTATGCGGCGGTTAGTAAGGTTGCTGTGCCAGTTAAGATAAGTGTTAGGTACGATCAGTTAAATAGGGAAGTTATAATTGTTAGTTCTGCTATTAGGTTTGTTGTGGGTGGTAGGGCTATGTTGGCTAGGTTGGCCAGAAGTCATCAAATGCCTATTAGTGGTAGGATTGGTTGTAGGCCTCGTGTTAGCAGGAGGATTCGGCTGTGTGTGCGTTCGTAGTTAGTGTTTGCCAGACAGAATAGTATTGAGGATGTTAATCCGTGGGAGATTATTAGGATTATTGCGCCTGAAAATGATCATTGGGTTTGGATTGTGGTTGCAGCCACAACTAGCCCTATATGGCTTACGGAGGAGTATGCAATGAGGGCTTTTAGGTCAGTTTGGCGTAGGCAGATCGAGCTTGTTATTAGTGCCCCCCATAGGGCTAGTACTAGGAATGGATATTGGATAAGGTCTGAAAGTGGGCCTGTTAGGGTGGTGGTTCGTATGATTCCGTAACCCCCTAGTTTTAGTAATAGGGCGGCAAGTAGTATTGATCCTGCGATTGGGGCTTCTACGTGGGCTTTTGGTAGTCATAGGTGTAGCCCGTATAGTGGGGCTTTTACTATGAATGCTGTTAGGAGGGCTAGGCTTGAGAGGATGAAGGGTCAGTGGTTTGTAGTGTGTGGGTGGGTTAATGTTAGTATTGTTAGTTGTAGGGTGCCTGTTTGTGTGTGAAGGTATAGGATAGTAATTAATAGTGGGAGGGAACTGATTAGGGTGTAAAATATTAAGTAAATACCCGCACTTAGTCGCTCTGGCTGGTTTCCTCATCGTGTGATTAGGATCAGGGTTGGGATTAGGGTTGCTTCGAATGAAATATAAAATATTGTGAGTTCTGTTGCTGAGAATGCTAGGATGATAAATGGTTGTACTATAATTATAGTTGTAATAAATATTCGTTTTCGTGAGGGTGGTTCTTGTTGTAGGTGGTTTTGGCTGGCCATAATTATAAGGGGTAGGAGTCAACATGATAGTGTGAGTAGCGGAGATGATGTCTGGTCAATACCGGCTCATTGGGACAAGTTTTTATTGGGGTAGTATGTTGGGGTAAGTCACTGTAGGCTTAGGGAGGCAATTAGTGTGCTGTATGCAGTGGAAGTTGTTCATATAAATTTTTGTGGGGTTAATAGGGTTGTGGGGATTAGTATGATTGTTGGGATGATGATTTTTAACATTGTAGTAAGTTTAGGTTGTGAAGTTGGTCTGATCCGTGTGTTCGTGTAGTGGCGACTAGCATGGCTAGGCCAGTGCCTGCCTCACAGGCTGAGAATGTTAACATGAGTATTGGTATTAAGGCTGATGATGCTGCTTGATTTTCGACGGGTCAGATTGAGAGGGTGATGTACATGGACAATATCATACTTTCTAGGCATAGTAGGGCTGACACTAGATGTGTTCGGTGGAATGCGAGTCCTAGGCTGCTTAGTGTGAAGGCTGAGTAGAAGCTTAGGTGTAGAGGGGACATAAAGAGAGTCATAGGGTTAGGCTATGATTTGTTGAGTCGAAATCAACTGTCTTTATTAGACTAACACTCTGTGGTTATTCTGCTCATTCTAAGCCACCTTGGAGCCACTCATAGATAAGTCCTAGGGTGAGGAGAAGAATAATAATTGAAGTTCAGGTTAGGGTGGTGGTGGGGGATTGGAGTTGGGTTGCTCAGGGGAGGGGTAGTAGCAGGGCGATTTCTAGGTCAAATAGGAGGAATAAGATGGCTACTGAGGAAGAATCGGATGGAGAATGGAAGTCGAGCGGATCCTAGTGGGTCAAATCCGCATTCGTATGGAGATAGTTTTTCTGAGTCTGGGTTAGTTTGGGTAAGTCAAAAGTTTAGTATTATAAGGGCGGAGCTTAGGATGAGGGATAGGGTTAGTATGAATGTGATTATGTTAATTGCCTTTCTCTGGGTTTACACCAGATTTTAGAGATTGGAAGTCAATTGTAATTATTATACTAGAAAGGCAAGATCCTCATCAGTAGATAGACATGTAGAGGAATAGTCAGATGACGTCTACAAAGTGTCAGTATCAGGCTGCTGCTTCGAATCCGAAGTGGTGGTTGGAGGTGAAGTGAAATTTGATTAAACGTAGAAGGCAGACTAGTAAAAAGGATGATCCGATGATTACGTGTAGTCCGTGGAAGCCTGTGGCGACGAAAAAGGTTGAGCCGTACACGCTGTCGGCAATTGAGAATGAGGTTTCGTGGTACTCTATTGCTTGTAGGGCTGTGAAGTAGAAGCCTAGCAGGATAGTTAGGGTTAGTGCTTGAATTGCTTGTTTTCGGTCCCCGTTTGAGATGCTGTGGTGGGCTCATGTGACAGTGATGCCCGAGGCTAGTAGGATTGCTGTGTTTAGTAGGGGTACTTCTAGTGGGTCTAGGGGGTTAATTCCAGTTGGGGGTCATTGTCCACCTAATTCTGGGGTGGGGGCAAGGCTGGAGTGAAAGAATGCTCAAAAGAAGCCTAGGAAGAAGAATGCTTCTGATGTGATGAATAGTGCTATGCCGTATCGCAGGCCTTTTTGAACGGGTGGTGTGTGGTGGCCTTGGAATGTGCTTTCTCGGATAATATCTCGTCATCATTGCAGGGTGACTAGGGCTATGGAGGTTAGACCGAGGATTAAGAGTATTGAGGAGTTGTGGTGGAATCATAGGATTAGGCCTGAGGTGGTAAATAGAGCGGCAGCTGCTCCGAAGATGGGTCAGGGGCTTGGGTCTACTATGTGATATGAGTGTGCTTGGTGGGCCATTAGGTGTTTTCTTGTAAGTAGAGGCTTAGTAATAGGACGAAGACATAGGCCTGGATTATGGCTACTGCCACTTCTAATAGGGTTAGTAATATTAAGATGGTTGTTGTCAGGAGTGAGACTGAGGGTATTAGGGGCAGTAGGGCGATGGCAGCTGTGGAGATAAGTTGGATTAGTAGGTGGCCTGCTGTTAGGTTAGCGGTTAGGCGAACTCCTAAGGCAAGTGGGCGAATTAATAGGCTGGTAGTTTCGATTATGATTAATGCGGGGATTAGTGGTGTGGGGGTTCCTTCTGGTAATAGATGTCCTAGGGATATTGAAGGTTGGTTGCGTAGTCCTGTGAGTAGTGTGGCGAGTCAGAGTGGGAATGCCAGGGCCATGTTTATTGATAGTTGGGTTGTAGGGGTAAATGTATATGGTAGTAGTCCTAGTAGGTTGATGATTAGTAATAGTATTATTAGTGATGTAAGGATTAGAGCTCATTTGTGGCTTTTCTTGTTCAGTGGGACTATTAATTGTTTTGTGATTAGGTGGAGTAGCCATGTTTGAATAGTGGAGAGTCGATTGGTAATTCACCGGTTGTTTGGTGACGGAAGGAGTAGGGCTGGGAATAATGTGGCGATTATAATTAATGGAATTCCTAGGATTGATGGGCTTGTAAATTGGTCGAAGAAGCTTAGGTTCATGGTCAGGTTCAGGGGTTGGTTTTGGTGCTTGTTATGGGTTTGTCGTGAATCGGGTTGGTGGGGAAGAATGATAAAATTTTAGGTTGAATAATTAGGGACAAGGTAAGTCATGTTATAATTATGATGTAGAATCATGGGTGGGGGTTGAGCTGTGGCATGTCATTAAGGAGGTGTTGGTGGACCTCTTTCTCCAGCTTAAAAGGCTAGTGCTGTTGCATAGCTTCTTAATGATTAGGAGGATAGTAGTGCGGACCAGTTTTCGAATTGGGCGAGAGGTGTGGATTCTACTACGATTGGCATATAGCTGTGGTTGGCGCCACAAATTTCAGAGCATTGGCCGTAGAAGATGCCTGGGCGGGTGGTGATGAATGATGTTTGGTTTAGTCGACCCGGGATTGCGTCAGTTTTTACTCCTAATGTGGGGATTGCTCAGGAGTGCAGTACGTCGTCGGCTGTGATGATCACTCGGATGGGGGATTCTATGGGGATAACTAGTCGGTGGTCTACTTCTAACAGACGGAAGTGTCCTAGTGGGAGTTCTGTTGTGGGGATTATGTATGAGTCAAATGTTAGGTCTTTGAAGTCTGTATATTCGTAGGTCCAGTATCATTGGTGTCCGATGGCTTTTAAGGTAAGGTCGGGTTCGTCTAATTCGTCTATTATATATAGAATTTGCAGGGAAGGCAGGGCTAGTAGGATGAGGACAATGGCTGGTAGGATTGTCCAGATTAGTTCTACTTCTTGGGCATCTACGGTATTGGATAGTAATTTTTCTATTAGTATAAGTGCAAGTAAGTAAAGGACTAAGCTGCAGATTGCTAGTGCGACTATTAGGGCGTGGTCGTGGAATTCTACAAGTTCTTCTATGATGGGTGAGGAGGCGTCTTGGAATCCTAGTTGGGATGGGTTGGCCATGAGAGATGTACTGGGTTTTCACCTGTAATTTAGCCTTGACAAGGCTATGTAATTGTTTTACTAACGTCTCATAAGAAAGAAGCATAAGTGGTTTGATGCGGTTGGCTTGAAACCAGCATGTGAGGGTTCGATTCCTTCCTTTCTTGTACTTGGACGAAGGCAGGCTCTTCAAAGGTGTGGTGTGGTGGAGGGCAGCCGTGGATTCACTCAATATTAGTGGCTGTTATTTCTGGTTGTAGGACTTTTCGTTTTGAGGCGAGTGCTTCTCATGTGATGAATATAAGTATGATTACTGCTACTATTGAGATTAGTGAGCCGATTGAGGATAGAGTGTTTCATATGGTGTAGGCGTCTGGGTAGTCTGAGTATCGTCGTGGCATGCCTGCTAAGCCGAGGAAGTGTTGTGGGAAGAAGGTTAGGTTTACGCCTGTGAATATTGTTCCAAAATGGGCCTTGGATCAGGTTGGGTGGAGGGTGTATCCTGTAAATAGTGGGAATCAGTGGGTGAATCCAGCCAGGATGGCGAAAACAGCCCCTATTGACAGTACGTAGTGGAAGTGGGCTACTACGTAGTAAGTGTCGTGCAGGGCGATGTCTAGTGAGGAGTTTGCTAGGACGATTCCGGTTAGACCTCCAATAGTGAATAGGAAGATGAAGCCGAGTGCTCAAAGCATGGGCGGGTCTCATTTGATTGTTCCGCCGTGTAGTGTGGCTAATCAGCTGAAGACTTTAATTCCTGTTGGGATGGCAATGATTATTGTGGCCGATGTGAAGTATGCTCGGGTGTCTACGTCTATGCCTACTGTAAATATGTGGTGGGCTCATACGATAAAGCCTAGGAATCCAATAGATAATATTGCTCAGACTATGCCTATGTAGCCGAATGGTTCTTTTTTTCCTGCGTAATATGTGACAACGTGTGAGATAATTCCGAATCCTGGGAGGATTAAGATATAGACTTCTGGGTGTCCGAAGAATCAGAATAGGTGTTGGTATAAAATTGGGTCTCCTCCCCCAGCGGGGTCAAAGAATGTGGTATTTAGGTTTCGGTCAGTTAGTAGCATGGTGATGCCGGCGGCAAGGACTGGGAGAGATAGTAGTAGCAATACGGCTGTAATGAGGACAGATCATACGAACAATGGGGTTTGGTATTGTGAGAGGGCTGGCGGTTTTATGTTGATGGCAGTTGTGATAAAGTTAATGGCGCCTAGGATGGACGATACTCCGGCTAAGTGGAGGGAGAAGATGGCGAGGTCTACTGAGGCTCCTGCATGAGCTAGGTTGCCGGCTAGTGGTGGGTAGACTGTTCAGCCTGTACCCGCTCCTGCCTCTACGGTGGAGGATGCTAAAAGTAGCAAGAAGGAGGGGGGCAGGAGTCAGAAGCTTATATTGTTTATACGGGGGAATGCCATGTCTGGGGCTCCGATTATAAGAGGTACCAGTCAATTGCCAAATCCTCCAATTATAATTGGTATTACTATAAAAAAGATTATTACGAAGGCATGGGCGGTGACAATGACATTGTAAATTTGGTCGTCTCCCAGTAGGCTGCCGGGTTGCCCAAGTTCTGTCCGGATAAGAAGGCTGAGGGCAGTGCCAATTATGCCTGCTCATGCTCCGAAGATTAGGTATAGTGTTCCGATGTCTTTGTGGTTAGTTGAGAATAATCATCGATTGATAAATGTCACGGGTAAGATGGCTGAGTGTTAAGGCGTTAGGCTGTAGACCTTTTTACAGGGGTTTAATTCCCCTTCTTATCGGCTCTGTAGTGAAGTTCATATTGAGTTGCAAGCTCATTGATGCACATTAGATGTGTGCCGGGGCCTTGTTGGTGGTTCTGGTAGGTAGAAGCTCGCTGGTTTGGAGCGCCTAGCTGTTAACTGGGATATTTGTGGGATCGAGGCCCATCTACCTAGTCAAGGCCCTAGCTTAATTAAAGTGTTTGAGTTGCATTCAGGAGATGCAGGGTAGTGTCCTGCGGGTCTTAGCAGAAACTAAGAGAGTTTAACTCTTGTTTAAGGCTTTGAAGGCCTTTGGTTTTGATCTATCCTAAGTTTCTTAAAGTATAGCCAGGATTGTGGGTGATAGTGGCAGGAGTATGGCTGATAGTGAGGTGAAGATGGCGATTGGGGTGCTTGTTGACTTGTTAATGTGTCATTGTTTGATGCGGTTTAAGGAGGTTGGTGGGAGGGTGATTGTTGAGTGGTATGCCAGGCGAAGGTAGAAGAATAATCCTAATAGAGAGAGCATAGCGATAGCTGTAGCCATAGGAGTTATTTCTTGTTTGGTTAGTTCTTGGATAATTAGTCACTTTGGCAGGAAGCCTGTTAGAGGGGGAAGGCCTGCGAGGGACAGTAGTGTGAGTATTAGGGCTGCATTGACTGAGGGTGTTTTTGCTCACGAGGTTATTATTGTTGTTAGCTTTAGGGTTTTTATTGTGTTGATGGTTAAGAAGATTGGGATAGTCATTAGGCAGTACAGGTAGAAGGTTAATAGGGCTAGTTTAGGGTGGTAGATTACGATGATGGTGATTCATCCTAGGTGAGAAATGGATGAGAAGGCTAGGATTTTTCGCAATTGTGTTTGGTTTAGCCCTATTCAGCCCCCCAGGGCTGCTGATAGGACGGCCATTGTGATTATTATGGTTGGGTTAATTGAATGGGACACTATCAGTAGGATGGCAGTTGGGGGAAGTTTTATTAATGTGGAGAGTATGAGTGCAGTGGTGGGGGATGAGCCTTGAAGAACTTCTGGGAATCAGAAGTGGAAGGGTACTAGGCCTAGTTTTATTGAGATTGCTGCTGTCAGTAGCAGAGTAGCTGTTGGTTGTGATATTTGTGTAATATCTCATTGTCCTGTGTGTCAGGCATTGATTGTGCTAGAGAATAGCAATAGTGTGGATGCAGCTGCCTGTACAAGGAAGTACTTAATTGCTGCTTCGGTGGCTCGTGGGTGGTGGGATTTTGAAATGAGGGGGATGATGGCTAGGGTATTGATTTCTAGCCCTATTCAGGCCATTATTCAGTGGCTGCTTGAGATTGTAATTAATGTTCCTAAGGTCAAGCTTGTGGCGAAGATTAGGCTTGCATGTGGGCTCATTAGCGAGGGAGGGGGTTGAACCATCATTTTCGGGGTATGGGCCCGATAGCTTTTTTAGCTGACCTTGCTAGGAAATAATATAAAGGAAGTATGGGGAGTTTTGATCTCTCTTGTGTAGGTTCGATTCCTACTTTTCTAATTCCTACTAGGAAATGAGAGGGCTGGTATACCTCTATGTTCACTTTATCATAGTGACCCTTTACGTTCAGGCACATTTCCTTAGGTAAGGGGGTAGGCCTGCGAAGGAAATTGGTAAGCTTGTGTGTCAGAGGCATAGTGCGAGAGTTAGGGGGAGGAAACTTTTTCATAGTAGGTGCATGAGTTGGTCGTAGCGGAATCGTGGGTATGAGGCACGAATTCAGAGGAAGCCTGAGGATAGGAGTAGGGTCTTTATTGCTAGGACGGTTGGATATAGTTCTGTGGGAGTCCCCAGAGAGCTGGGGTTTAGGAATAGAATAGCAGTTATTGCATTTATTAGTATGATATTTGCATATTCTGCTAGGAAAAAAAGGGCGAATGGCCCTGCAGCATATTCTACGTTGAATCCTGAAACCAGTTCTGATTCTCCCTCTGTTAGGTCGAATGGAGCTCGGTTTGTCTCGGCGAGGGTGGAGATGTATCATATTATTGCGAGCGGCCAAGAGGAGAAGATGAGGTATAGTGGTTCTTGGGTGGTGGTTAGTGTGGCTAGAGTATAGTTCCCGCTTAGTAAAATTGTTGACAGGAGGATAATGGCCAGTGTTACTTCATAGGAGATGGTTTGTGCTACTGCTCGGAGTGCGCCGATTAGTGCATATTTTGAGTTTGAGGCTCATCCTGATCAAAGAATTGAGTACACTGCCAGGCTTGACATGGCTAGGAGGAATAGGAACCCCAGATTTAAGTCGGCAAGGGGGAATGGGAGGGGGAGTGGGATTCAAATTGTTAATGCCAGGAGTAGGGCTAGGATTGGGGTTGAGGTGAAGAGGAGGGGGGAGGATGTGGATGGGTGGATTGGCTCTTTGATGAATAGTTTTACTCCATCTGCAATTGGCTGCAGTAGTCCGAATGGTCCTACGATGTTTGGGCCCTTTCGGGCTTGTATATAGCTTAGGATTTTTCGTTCGATCAGTGTGAGGAAGGCTACAGCGACCAGGATGGGGATTATGTACGATAGGGATATGATGAGGTGGATCATGGGGCTAGGGAGAGGATTTGAACCTCTGGGTAAAGGGCTTAAGCCTTTTGCATTTGCCGAGCTCTGCCACGCTAGCTGTCCTTGTTTAGGATTAGTTGTGGAGGTCCTTTTGGTAGTTTAGATGGGTTCATTACTTTCAGGGGAAGGCGTGCTTGTGGTATTGGCCTTACCTCTCCGGTCCTTTCGTACTAGGAGGGGTTGATCATAGATAGAAACCGACCTGGATTGCTCCGGTCTGAACTCAGATCACGTAGGACTAATTAATCGTTGAACAAACGAACCCTTAATAGCGGCTGCACCATTAGGATGTCCTGATCCAACATCGAGGTCGTAAACCCCCCTGTCGATATGAGCTCTTGAGGGGGATTGCGCTGTTATCCCTGGGGTAGCTTGGTTCATTGGTCAGCTGTGCTGGGTCTGGTTACTATTAGTACTTAGGGTGGTTGGTCTTAGTTAAGATGGGTGGTCTTATTTTTGGAGGGTTTGTTTTACTCCAAGGTCGCCCCAACCGAAAAAATGCAGGCCAGATTGTTGTAGGTAGTAAGCCCGGTGGGTTTTTGTTTGGTTTGGGTTGGCTGCTGGTTTTTAAGTTCCACAGGGTCTTCTCGTCTTATGGGTTCATCCCTGCTTTTGCACGGGGAGATCAATTTCACTGATTATCTGTAAGAGACAGTTAAGACCTCGTTTGGCCATTCATACAAGTCTCGATTTATGGGACAATTGATTGCGCTACCTTTGCACGGTTAGGATACCGCGGCCGTTGAACTTTGTGTCACTGGGCAGGCATCACCTTCAATACTTGGTTTGCTGAAGGCTGTGTTTTTGGTAAACAGTCGGGCCTTGAGTTTGCCTAGTTCCTTTTACAGGTTTGAATCTTTCTAGTAGAGCACACCTGGGTTGGCTTAACAGAGCTATATTTGATACTTCGTCTTGTGGTAGTTGAGGTATATGATGGGTCTGTTAATAATGTGGTATGTAAGTTTGTGCTTTAGAAGGAGTTTCCTTAGTTACTTATTCTAGCATTGATTCTCCTATTCGTATAGGTTAGCCCGCTGTGGGTGAGGGAGTCGTATATGTTTTTATATTTTTATGTGGTAGAGCTTTGACGCACTCTTTGTTGATGGCTGCTTTAGGGCCTACAGGTGTGTGTGTTGAGTACTTATCCTCTGGGGGAGATTGTGTTCTTTTTTAAAGGAGCTGTACCTCCTTTAAATTGCTCTTAATTTGCTACGTAGGGGTAGGTTAGGTCTTTTAGAGTAAAATTAAGGGGGAACTTAGATTCATTTCACGGGCAACCAGCTATCACCCAGCTCGGTAGGCTTTTCACCTCTACTAACAAGTCTTCCCACTCTTTTGCCACAGAGACGGGTTTGCTCATAGATAGCTGCTTGTGAGTAGCTCGCTTGGGTTTCGGGGTGGCAAGCTTAAATTTCATTCTGCTTGGTTGTTCTTGCTAGATCATGATGCAAAAGGTACAAGGGTTTATCTTTGCTGTTTTTTGCTTAGGTTTTCATTGTTATTTCATTTTTCCCTTGCGGTACTAAGGTCTATCGCTCCAATTGTCTTTTCTATCGCCTATACTTAGACGTGAGAATGTTTTAGTTTAGTGTTTTTAGTAAATTTTTGTTTTCTTTTTGCAGGTATAATGGTCGGGCTAGGGTAGGCTTCAAGGCGGCCTGGGCGACAGGCATCTTTCAGGTGTAAGCTGAATGCTTTGTGTTATAGCTACGTCTTGATGCTAAGCGCACCTTCCGGTACACTTACCTTGTTACGACTTGCCTCATCTTTAACCAGGTTTGTTTATTAGTTATTAGTATTTGTTGGTTGTGAGGAGGGTGACGGGCGGTATGTACGTGTCCCAGGGCCAAGTTTAAGAGGGCATTCTTGTCCGTCTTTACTACTAAATCCTCCTTCTGGAAGTCTTTTCAGGCCTCCTTTCGTGTATTTTCTATGCTAGAAAATGTAGCCCATTTCTTCCCCTTCATGGGCTATACCTTGACCTGTCTTACTAGCGTGGTGCTGTTGCGCTCACTGTTTGGGCTCTCAAGAAGGTGAGCTGGGGACGGCGGTATGTAGGCTGCTCTGGGCAAGAAGGGGTCGGGTGTATCGTGGGTTATCGATTACAGAACAGGCTCCTCTAGGTGGGTTTGGGGCACCGCCAAGTCCTTAGAGTTTTAAGCGTTTGTGCTCGTAGTTCTCAGGCGGATACTTTGGTTGGGTAAGTATCTAGATTTAAGGCTAGGCATAGTGGGGTATCTAATCCCAGTTTGTGTCTTAGCTTTCGTGGTGCTCAGTCGGTCGTAGTGCTAAGATCGTTTTGAGGCTGGTCTTAGGTGCATCTTGGGCTTATGACGGCTTAGTTGCATTTCGGTCTTAGTTAGATAATAGTGTGGTACCACTCTTTACGCCGGTGACGGTTAATTTGGGCTTCTTGTATGACCGCGGTGGCTGGCACAAGATTTACCAGCCCTGTGGGTTGCCATGGCTAAGTCAAGTTTACACTTATTGCTTAATGTCAATTACTGCTGAATACCCGTGGGGGTGTGGCTGAGCAAGGTGTCTTGGGCTACATTGAAGTGTGCCTGATGCCTGCTCCTCTTTCCTGGTCGGCTTGGGTAGGGGTTTGGGGCATTTACACTGGGGTGCGGATACTTGCATGTATATGCCTGGCAAGAATTAACTGTAAGGTTAGGACTAAGTCTGTTGTCCATGGGTTTAGGAAACCATCTTAACATCTTCAGTGTTATGCTTTTGTGGTTAAGCTACAGGGAC